TTAAAAAAATAAGATGGCCGAGTTCACAAGCGGTAGACTGTAAATCTTCACACGAAATTTTTTTTCTCTTATTATCAAGGCCTTATAGTATAAGATTAAAATACTAGATTGCAAATCCAGAGATGTGTATATTAACACTAAGGCTTAATAATAAAGTTTGAAATATCTTTTCTTTGGCAACTTTGAAGGTTGCTAGTTTACATAACTTAAAACTTTTAGATTATAAAGAACAAAGACGGTACAGCTAAACCATAAAGATTTAACACTGAGAAAAAAATAATTCCTCTGCGACTACTATCAAATCTTGAAACTCATTTCAATTTAGAAGACATCAAAACCAAATGAAAATAAGTCACGCGTAAATAATAGTAAAGAGTAACTAAAGATGTTAAAAACAAAATAATTAATGGAATTATAATTCCATTAGAAGATAATTCTTGAACAATAAATCATTTTGGAAGAAACCCCGTAAAAGGAGGAAGACCACCCAAAGACAGCAAACCCATAAAGCTAATAAAAGTTGAAAATCTTCTATCAGTATTAACAAGCTGAGATATATAAATAATTCCCTGGTTGTGGAATAAAACTACAATAGAAATAGAAATAATTGAATATATAATAAAATATATAAACCAAATGTTTTCTCTTATCTTTAACGCAAACAACATTCATGATATATGATTAATTGATGAATAAGCCAATAATTTTCGTAACATTGTTTGATTGATTCCCCCAAAAGCTCCAACAAGAGCTGATAAAATAGCCCTGAAATAAATAATATATACTCTCTCTTTTATTACATAGGTTAACAGAACTATAGGCGCAACTTTTTGTAACGTTATAAGAACCGCACACTGGGGCCATCTTAATCCCTCTAGTACCTGAGGGAACCAAAAATGCAAAGGAGCTGCTCCTAATTTCAACAATAAGGACACGCAGATTACCTTTGTGAAAGCACTATAATATATTAAACTTATAGCGCTGAAAATAAGCATCGAAGAACCAAATGCTTGAACTAAAAAATACTTCAGTGCAGCTTCAGCTGTGTATTGATTATCCTTGAAACAAATAAATGGAATAAAAGATATTATATTCAATTCTAAGCCACATCATGCTCCAAATCAAGAGTCAGCGCTGACTCTCAAAACAATTCCAGATACTAGTATAGTTAAAAATATTACTGAACTCGACGAAATTATCACTAAAAAGAGAGAAATTACAATTCTCATAGACGGGGTATGAACCCGTTAGCTTGCTTAGCTTATCTTTATATAAAATACCCTAAAAGGTAACTTAAGCTTGACAAACTTATATTATTATATCAATTTAACTAATTTTATATCTTGGTGTAATTGCACAAGAAACTTTGATTTTCTAGGAGTTGGATCTATACCAGCAGAGATAGGAATATATAGGGGGGGAATATTCATATATGAATATATAAGAACTTTACAATATATTGAGATTTAATATACATATCTTAAAATGTTTATAACAAGCCATGTCTTTATAATCTTAAAATATATGGTCCTTCGCACGTTCTATGGGATCTAGTAAAGAGTCTCTGCGACTAAGGGTATCACATCTATTAATTATCGACCGGAAGACTTATTACGCCTACGGTAGAAAGTCGGTAGTGGGGCAAGGATCGACACGACCTCACCTCTCTCCAGCTCCAAGGTGCGGTATCGGCAAGGTCTAATCCTTGCCCCGTTACAATAAGCCTAAAATCTTATATTGACATTCTGTATGTAACTACATCTTTTCTTTAATATTTGATTTAAAATAGTATAAATATAGTGAAGTATATATAGCCCCCCTATATAGAAATCCCAAGTTTACAATGTATCACGTTAATTTGCTACATTGTAAACTTGAGATTTCTATATAGGGGGGCTATATATACTTCACTATATTTATACTATTTTAAATCAAATATTAAAGAAAAGATGTAGTTACATACAGAATGTCAATATAAGATTTTAGGCTTATTGTAACGGGGCAAGGATTAGACCTTGCCGATACCGCACCTTGGAGCTGGAGAGAGGTGAGGTCGTGTCGATCCTTGCCCCACTACCGACTTTCTACCGTAGGCGTAATAAGTCTTCCGGTCGATAATTAATAGATGTGATACCCTTAGTCGCAGAGACTCTTTACTAGATCCCATAGAACGTGCGAAGGACCATATATTTTAAGATTATAAAGACATGGCTTGTTATAAACATTCTAAGATATGTATATTAAATCTCAATATATTGTAAAGTTCTTATATATTCATATATGAATATTCCCCCCCTATATATTCTCCCAATATAGTGCCTGATAAAAGGACCTTTTTGATGTGAAGGAATTATACAAATTCCATTATTTGTCTATATTATATTAGTTTGATCCTGGCTAATATTTTATAATCTGTCAAAAAAATGTATGTAATACCTGGAAATGTTACTCCTTAAATTTTAAAAATAACTAGATTAGTGTAATCTATTCACTCACAACATTTCATTTTAAGCCATAATTGTAAGATTGACTTAATTTACAGAATAAGCCTGACTAATCCTTGTGCCAGCAGTCGCGGTTACACTTGAAGGCTAAGTAAAATATGATCGGCTTATAGTGAGATTCTTATTTAAATTTTACCTAACAAATTATAATGAATTAAGGTGGAATTTTATCATTTATTACTAAGTTAGGAACATTTAAGAAAAATCAAGTCTATGAAATTCGTTGTAGAAACTGGGATTAGATACCCCATTATTGATGAACTTTACATTATAGCCCAAAGATTACGAGCTATGTCCTTCAAATTTAAAGGATTTGGCGGTAATTTAATCTAACTAGAGGAGCTTGTTTTTAAAACGATAAACCCCGAAATATCTTACCTAATTTGAAAATTTGTATACCGTCATTATCAGGTAACTTCGAGAGGAAAAGTTACTATAATAAACACCGTTTAAAATATTAGATCAAGGTGCAGTTTATAGTTAGGATAAAATGAGCTACAATAAATTTTATTTATCACGGAGATACATTTGAAAAATGTATTGAAGGAGGATTTAGTTGTAAACATAATTTAATATGTTATGTTGATATAAGATCTAAATTATGTACACATCGCCCGTCGCTTTCATTTTTAGATGAAATAAGTCGTAACAAAGTAGGTGTACCGGAAGGTGTACCTAGACAGCTATTTTAAAAATTCAGCTTGTGACATTTAATATGGATATAGGTATATTTAAGAAAAATATTTTATAATTTTTGAATAAAGTATTAACTACAAAATATAATATTTATGCACTATAGAATAAAGTATCGTAAGAGAAAGTTGTAATAAGTAATATATTTGAGGAAAAGAAGTTATCGTGCCTTGTGTATTATAAATAAGCAAAATTAAGGACAAAGTGTTTTCATCTCGAAATAGAAGGAGCTAAGATAATAATTAGTTTATGTGGTAAAATAATTAATAATTTTATTTTAGTAGTGATATGTTAAACGACTTTTATATATCTAGTTATTCTCGAAATGAATTTAATTCAGGTTTTAAAGTTTAAGAAATTACTTTAATACTAAAAGCAGGAGGGTGAAGCTTCTTGTTATTTTTTTGTATAAACTAAACAATCAATCATAACGTTAAACTAGGCTTAAAAGCAGCCATGTTTCGTAAAGTGTTCAAACTACAATATAAGTTGAAATAAGTTTAAATAAGTTTTACTAGATTAGAGAATAAATGAATGAAATAAAGAGTTTCATGTTATAATGTTTATATAAGTAGATCAATTGTATTAATAATAGATACACATTAAAATAATATTAAATTTATATTGTTTACTTGTTATAGTTTAGGAACTCGGCAAACTTTACTTCCGCCTGTTTAACAAAAACATGTCTGATTGATTAATGAAAGTCAGTCTGGCCTGCCCACTGATAGAAATTTAAAGGCCGCGGTATCTTGACCGTGCGAAGGTAGCATAATCAGTAGTCTTTTAATTGAGGACTGGAATGAATGGTCGCACGAGAAGTAATCTCTCTTGACTGTAAATATTGAATTTGACTTTTAAGTGAAGAGGCTTAAATAAACTAAGGGGACGATAAGACCCTTTAAAACTTTACATCGAACTAGAGGGAGGAAAACTATGTATAAATCTTTGTTCTATTAACATGTTTCGTTGGGGTGACGGAAGCATAATTTTTAACTGCTTTTATTCAAGATTCCAATAATTTTTGAATGATTGATCCTTCAATGGAGATTATAAGAAAAAGTTACTTTAGGGATAACAGCGTTATTATTTTTAAGAGTTCATATCGACAAAATAGTTTGCGACCTCGATGTTGAATTAAGAAGCCTTTATAGTGCAGCAGCTATACAAGTAGGTCTGTTCGACCTTTAAATTCTTACATGATTTGAGTTCAAACCGGCGTAAGCCAGGTTGGTTTCTATCTTTTAGGCTAATAGTAATCATCTTAGTACGAAAGGATTAGGTGTTTGAAATAATTTCTATTAATTAGAACAATTATTTAAGTTAAAGTCGTTCGCCTTTCAGATTTCTATTCTGAGCAGTAATGTAAACTTAAGTTTATAGTAATTTATATATTGCTATTTTTATCATAATATTTATTTCCTTCTTGAATTTTTTAATTTTAATTGTTTGTGTTTTAGTAAGAGTTGCTTTTGTCACTCTTCTTGAACGAAAAATTTTAGGTTATATCCAAATCCGAAAGGGTCCTAATAAAGTAGGATTCATAGGGGTACTTCAACCCTTTGCAGATGCTGTAAAGTTATTTACAAAAGAGCAGACAGTGCCTACTCTCTCAAATTTTATACCTTACTATTTGTCACCAATTTTTAGGCTGTTTGTAGCTCTTATTATTTGGAGAATTATACCATATGATTTAGGGCTAATCTCTTTTAATACCGGTGTATTATTCTTTCTTTGTTGTTTGAGATTAGGAGTTTACTCAACTATAAGAGCTGGGTGGTCTTCTAATTCAAAATATTCATTATTAGGAAGTTTGCGAGCAGTTGCTCAAACAATTTCATACGAAGTTAGTCTGGCTCTTATTCTCCTTTCTCTGATTTTTTTAACGGAAAGATTCAACGTAGATACATTTAAAGTTTATCAAGAGACTATTTGATTTATCTGACTTACTTTACCCTTGAGAATATTATGGTTAACATCTTGCCTTGCGGAAACAAACCGAACTCCTTTCGATTTTGCGGAGGGGGAATCAGAGTTAGTCTCTGGGTTTAATACTGAATATAGAAGCGGAGGATTTGCTTTAATTTTCATGGCAGAATATGCTAGAATTTTATTTATGAGAGCGTTATTTTCCATCATATTTTTAGGCTCGGATCTAGTTTCTATTTTTTTCTATTTTAAGTTAACTTTCATTGCTTTCATTTTTATCTGGGTGCGAGGAACTTTACCTCGTTTACGTTATGATAAACTTATGTACTTAGCTTGAAAGCAATTTCTTCCTGTAGCTTTAAATTATTTAATGTTTTTTATAAGATTTAAAATAATATGTTTTTGTTGTTTTATCTAAATTGTATTCTTAAATTTATAAATAACTATTAGAAACAATCTTTTCTTTAAAATGTTTTCAAAACATTTGTTTTAATATAAACTAAACAGTTAAAAAAGAAGTTTGTCTCAGACAATTAGTAGGATGGGATTTAATAAATAATATATAAAATAAAGAATAGTTAAGATTTGCCCTGTCAAAATATAAGGATCTTCGACTGGACGAGCACCAATCCATGTTAATAGCACAACAATGGACACAAAGAGTCAAAATAGTGACTGATTTAATGGGTAAAAAGCAAGTCCTTGAAACTTTGAAGAATGAGTAAATGGTAAAATAAATAAAATTGCGACAGAAGAAGCTAAAGCAATTACTCCTCCTAGTTTATTAGGAATTGACCGTAAGATTGCATAGGCAAATAGAAAGTACCACTCTGGTTGGATGTGGGCAGGCGTAACTAATGGGTTAGCTGGAATAAAATTATCAGGATCACCAAGGAAGTATGGACTTAATAACGTTAAAATGACAAGTGCTCTGAGCATCACTAAAAATCCTACAATATCTTTTATCGTGAAATATGGATGAAATGTAATTTTATCTCTATTTCTAAATACACCTAGGGGGTTGTTTGCTCCACTCTGATGCAAAAATAAAATATGTACCATGGTTGCGGCCGCAATTAAAAAAGGAAGCACAAAGTGAAAAGCAAAGAATCGTGTAAGTGTAGCATTATCAACGGCGAAACCTCCTCAAATTCACTGTACTAGATCTGTCCCAATGTAAGGGATAGCCGAAAATAAATTAGTAATTACCGTAGCTCCTCAAAAAGACATTTGACCTCATGGTAAAACATATCCCAAAAATGCAGTTGCTATAACTATAAAAAGTATTACAACCCCAATTATTCAAACATGAAAAATTATGTAAGATCCGAAATAGATACCTCGCCCAATATGACAATACAAGCAAATGAAAAAAAAAGAAGCGCCATTGGCATGCAGTGTTCGTAACAACCATCCGTAATTTACATCTCGGCAAATATGAGCTACTCTTGAGAATGCTAAATCGATATGATCAACGTAATGTATTGCTAAAAATAGGCCAGTGATGATTTGAAGGACTAAACAAAGACCTAACAAAGACCCAAAATTTCAAAATACTGAGATATTTCCTGGTAGCGGTATGTCTACTAAAGCTCCATTAGCGATTTTGAGTAAAGGATGGACTTTACGTATTGGTGTCGTCATAAGTGGAAAGTCGTAATGGGCCCCAGAAAGTTCCAGTAATTTCCACTACTACGAATAAAGTTAATAGTAAGTACATAACAACGTATATAGTGAAACCTATGGACGGGACTCTATAAATTTTTCTTACCAGAGTTTCTATATTTATCATAAACTCTGTATATGGTCCTAAAAAAGAAAATTTTAATGTTTCTAATAAAGAATCTAATATATAAATAATTATTGCTGATCTAATAATTGGGATAAATCTCAAAAATATCTTTAGAGAGAGTTTAAATGATTCATTGGAGGCTAAAGATGCAACGTAAATAAATAATACTAATATGCCTCCAAGAAATACTAAAAATAGAATATAAGAAAACCAAAATGAGTTTCCTACGAGTCCCGAAGCAATACAAACTATACATGTTTGTAATAGTAAAACAATTCCTATAGAAAGAGGATGATTAAGTCGAGTAAATATTAAACTTATAGCGCCACTAAAAATAAAGAGAAAGGATAAAATATCCAAGAGATAGTTTTAACTCAAAATATTAATTTTGGATATTAAAGATAAAGAAATACTTTTCTCTTGAAGTTTCAAGAAATAACTTTCAATTTCGGTTTACAAGACCGAGGTTTTCTTTAAACTATTAAAACTTATGATAATCTTTACTTGAATGAACTTATTTCCAGCTTTACTTATAATCTTTTGTGGTTTCACCTCATTTATTTCCAGTCGTAAGCATTTACTAAATATTTTATTAAGCTTAGAATTTATTATACTGGGAATTTTTTTGATGTTTATAGTTATACTTAGCTCATTTTCAGAAACATTTTTGTCTCTCTTTTTTTTGACATTAGTGGCTTGCGAAGGAGCTTTAGGCTTATCTATATTAATTTTAATCGTACGAACTCATGGAAATGATTGTTTCAACTCATTTAGAATTTTACAATGTTAAAATTTATTTTCTTTTTATTATTTATGATCCCTATAATTTCCAATTGAACTATTGTTCAAAATTTGTTACTGATCCTTGCTTTCATTATCATAGTAAACTGTGACCACGATTTTTTCATATTTCACTTAGGCAGCAGCTTAGGCGTTGATTATGTCAGTTATGTTATAGTCCTCTTAAGGGTATGAATTGCTGTATTAGTGATTTACGCCAGACAAAAAATCGAAGATAATAACAAGCACTCTTCCATATTTCTTTTATTTAATATTATATTATGTACTATTTTAATTATTACTTTCAGAACTCAAGATTTTTTAATATTTTATATTTCTTTCGAGAGTTCATTGATTCCAACTCTCATTTTGATTATTGGATGAGGGTATCAGCCAGAACGTATTCAAGCTGGAGTATACATATTATTTTATACACTCTTAGCTTCTTTGCCTCTACTAATATCTTTACTGAGACTATACAGGGCAGGCGGAACTATAACTATAATGCTAACAATAAAAGTTACATCTAATTCCATGATTTGTTATCTATGGTATTTCAGTAGGGTGATAGCTTTTATCGTAAAACTGCCTATATTTATATTCCACTTATGATTACCTAAAGCTCACGTAGAAGCTCCCGTGGCCGGTTCAATAGTCTTAGCTGGCGTCTTGTTGAAATTAGGAGGGTATGGCTTGATTCGAATTTTAGGAGTATTTCATTCTGTAAATATAATGTTTTCTTGAGTATGAACTACAGTTGGCATTCTAGGAGGTACAGTTGTTAGAATTATATGTTTACGACAAATTGATGTAAAGTCTCTTATTGCTTATTCCTCTGTAGCTCACATGGGTTTAGTTTTAAGAGGATTAATGAATTGTAGATCATGAGGTTTGACAGGAGCAGTGGTGGTGATAGTTGGGCATGGATTATGTTCTTCGGGACTTTTCTATTTAGCAAATATTGTTTACGAACGAACTGCAAGACGTAGAATACTTATTTCTAAAGGATTATTAAATTTTATACCATCAATAGGACTATGGTGATTCCTTTTAAGAATCGGTAATATGGCGGCTCCTCCCTCTATCAATTTAATAGGAGAAGTATGTCTAATTACAAGTATTGTATCTTGAAGTAAGCTGATGATAAGAAGATTGGCTATACTATCTTTTTTTAGTGCAGCTTTTACTCTATACATATATTCATTAACACAACACGGTTTACCCTCAAATACATTATTTGCGTGTTGCTCCGGGAAGCTCCAAGAATTTTTTGTCTTATTATTACATTGGTTACCATTGAATGTTCTAATCGTCAAGGGAGCTTTTATAATAATGTATTTAAATAGTTTAAGAAGAACGCCAGTTTGTGAATCTGGAAGTATAAGAAGTTTATTATTTTAAATAATGACCTGAAACATTATAATATATATATCTAGAATATTTTTCTTAGTCGGGGTTTCCGTGATTTCTTTGGTTGGTGCTAACCAGCTTTTAGCTTGTGATTACACATTGATAATTGAGTGAGAACTACTTTCTCTAAATTCTTGTATTATTGAATTTACTTTAATCTTTGATTGAATTTCAACTATATTTTTAAGATTTGTTTCTATCATTTCTGCGATAGTTTTGTTTTATAGGGGCAGGTATATATCAGAAGACCATAATATTAATCGGTTTATTTATCTAGTTTTAGCATTTGTATTCTCAATAGCTATGCTTATCTGTAGGCCAAACATTATTAGAATCTTATTAGGATGAGATGGCCTAGGATTAGTATCATACGTGTTAGTTATTTACTACCAAAATAACAAATCTGCTAATGCAGGAATGTTGACGGTACTTTCTAATCGAATTGGTGACGTTGCTATTCTATTATCAATTGCTTGTTTTTTTTCTTTAGGAAGCTGAAATTATAATCTTTTATCTTATTATCTATCTGATAGAGAATTAATCTTAAAAAATCTTGTTGTCTTGGCAGCTATAACTAAAAGAGCACAAATTCCTTTTAGAGCTTGACTACCAGCTGCAATAGCAGCCCCAACGCCTGTCTCTGCTTTGGTGCATTCCTCAACTCTAGTGACGGCTGGTATTTATTTAGCAATTCGATTTCATCCAGCAATCTTAGACTCTGAAGTTCAAAAAGGCTTATTCATTATTTCATCTTTAACTATGTTTATAGCTGGAGTTGGAGCAAATCTTGAATATGATCTAAAGAAAATTATTGCTCTATCTACTTTAAGGCAGCTGGGAGTTATAATGAGCATTTTAGCACTAGGGTTCCCCACACTAGCTTTTTTTCATCTGCTAACACATGCAATTTTTAAAGCCCTACTGTTTATATGTGCGGGGTCTATCATTCATAACGTAAAAAGACACCAGGATATTCGTTCTATGGGGAACTTGAGAGTCTTTATACCTCTAACAGTAACATGTCTAAATTTAGCGAATCTAGCTTTATGTGGTATGCCTTTCTTGGCAGGATTTTACTCTAAAGATTTAATTTTAGAAACAGCATCTATAAATTGATTTAATTTTAGAGGGTTTTTTCTTTACACATTAGCTACTGGGCTGACAGCATGTTATACTTTTCGATTAATTTATTACAGTATCTCGGGGCCATACAATCTTAATTCTACAAGAGCGATTTCAGATAATTCAGAGGTAATAACTAGCCCAATACTATTATTATCTATGCTAGCAATTTCAGGTGGAGCATATTTATCCTGGGTTATTTTTCCGGAACCTCACATGATTTGCTTAACATTTACATTCAAAAATCTTACCCTAGTTTTGATTACCACCGGCGCACTCCTAGGGTATCTCTTGAATTTCATGAAAATTAGATACATTAATATTAGTTTAAAATTATATTTTTTATCGTCATTTTATGGTTCCATGTGATTTATACCGCAACTATCTACCTCTAAATTAGTCTCAAGTAGTTTAAACTTAAGATATAAACTTTATAATATGGGGGACAAAGGATGGTCTGAGTATCTTGGTGGCCAAGGGTCTTACTTCATAATTAGAAAAAAAGCTAGACTACTTCAGATAATACAGATAAGATTATTAAATTTATATTTAAAAAGATTCTTCTTTTGAGTTCTAATTATATTCATCTTACTAAGCTAATTCATATAATTAAATTTATAATATCACATTGAAGCTGTGAAAGTGATCTTAAAGATCTATGAATATTCTTAGAGAATTTTCTCTACTTTACAACGAAAATGTAATATGTTTCAATTTACACTATAAGAACAAGAGGTATGAATGGAATTTAACCACTCAAGCAGAAGGTTAGAAGCCCTTACTTTATTCATAATACCTCTTTGAAAGGAAATATATTCATTTTTGTCATTAACAATGACCTGCTTCTATCTTTAGCTTCATTCAAGGGAAATTAGAGACTTGAACAGTCAATTTTTAGGCCGAAACTAAATGTGATTTTTCACTTTCTAATTTAAAGTGAGTAGAATGAATTTAATCTACTCCTTATGATTGCAAATCATATATTCTCTGAAAATATCACTTTAAATCTTATCTACCTCACCAGTAAATAAAAACATATAAAAACAACCAAACTACATCTACAAAATGCCAATATCAAGCTGCTGCCTCAAATCCGAAATGATGATGAGAAGAAAAATGACATTTGAATAAACGTAGTCAACATACTAAAAGAAAACTGGAACCGATAATAACATGAAGACCATGAAACCCAGTAGCTACAAAAAATGTTGATCCATAGACTGAATCAGCAATAGTAAAAGGAGCTTCAATATATTCATATACTTGTAAAGCTGTAAAGTAAAATCCTAAAACAATAGTTAAACCTAGTCTTTGCATTGCTTGCGTAAAATTAGATTCTATAATAGCATGATGAGCCCAAGTTACAGTAGCTCCTGAAGATAATAGAATAGTAGTATTTAAAAGAGGAATTTGAAATGGATTAAAAGGTGTAATTCCAACGGGGGGCCATATCATTCCGATTTCTACTGTGGGAGCCAAACTACTATGAAAAAAAGCTCAAAAAAATGAAAAAAAAAAAAGAAGCTCTGATACAATAAATAAAATCATGCCTCAACGAAGGCCATTTACTACAACTCTTGTGTGTAATCCTTGATATGTTCCTTCTCGAACAACGTCACGTCACCATTGGACTATAGTTAAAATAGTACTTAAAACTCCTAAAATAAGTAAATCAATATTATATTGGTGAAACCACTTGACAAGACCTGTAGTTAATATTAAAGCTCTAAGTGATCCTGTTAGAGGTCATGGTCTTATGTCTACTAGATGAAAGGCATGATGGCCATGAGATGTCATTAATTATATATTTCACGTTTAATCAGATCACTCTAAGGCACCATAACTTCATTCATAATATAATCCTAATAAAAGAATCAAAAGAAAAAAAAGACCTGTTGATATTCAAGAAAAAATACTGACTGTTTCCACAATCAAAGCCAAAGGAAGCAAAAGTGTAATTTCCACATCAAAAATTAAAAAAATTACTGCAATCAAAAAAAAACGTAACGAAAAAGGTAAACGAGCAGATCCTTTAGGATCAAACCCACACTCATATGGAGAATTTTTTTCCCGATCCATTAAAGTCTTTTTAGAGATTATAGAAGCTAATATTATAACAAAACTACTAATTACAAAACCAATAATAATAAATAAAAGCAAAAGTAAAATTCGCCTCTCTGCTACAAGCAAACCTTTTGATTGTAAATCAATTATACTAATATTATACTAAAAGGAGATTATATTTGTTCTAAACACTTTTAGTCTTTTGAATTGGAAGTCCAATGTACTTTTTATACTAAACAAATTATCAGATAAGTGAAAACTAATGAATTTCTCTAGCGTATAAAGTTCTTAGCACAGCAAATACATAAGATTGAATAATAGCAACTGCCGATTCTAGAATAAGCAATAAGATTTGTCTAAAAATAAGTATAAGAACTAATAAATATGATAAAAAAGGTCCAGTATTTCCCAATAACGTTAAAAGTAAATGACCTGCAATTATGTTGGCAGCCAAACGGACAGCTAAGGTTCCAGGTCGAATAATATTTCTAATCGTCTCAATTACAACTATAAATGGCATAAGTACCCCGGGAGTGCCCTGAGGAACCAAATGAGCAAATATATTTTGTGTATGATTGAATCAACCACAAATTATAAAAGCAGTTCACATTGGTAAAGATAGTGATAGCGTCATAACTAAATGCCTTGATCTTGTAAATACATAAGGAAGAAGCCCCAAAAAATTATTTCAGACAATTAAACTAAATAACGTAATAAACATAATTGTTAAATTAAATGACTTAGGACCTAGCAAGATCTTAAATTCATTATGTAATGTTAAAATAATATTTCATCATAAAAGTCTTCATCGGGAGGGGGCCCTTCAATAAAAGTAAGGCAAGCATAACAACCCTAAGAAAGTAGATAGCCAATTTAAAGATAATCTGAAAATTCTAGAAGTAGGCTCAAAAATAGAAAACAATCTCATTATCATTTTCAAGATTTATTTATTACCTCACTATCTTTAGTAGGGTTTACTGAAGGCAAAGGTACACTTATAAAATAAGTTAAGCAAAAAAATATAATAAACACTCCTAGAAATATACACATAAGATTTAGTCATATTAAAGGGGCTATTTGGGGCATAGATAACTCAGAGTGACTTTTCACTATTTTAGGTTTAAAAGACCTACACTTACAATTCGGCCACTGAGTGTATAAATTAATCTTTATAAGAGAAAATTCAACTCAAAAATGTATTAACTCTTACACTTTCTAAGACAATAGGCATAAACCTATGGTTAGCACCACAAATTTCTGAACATTGACCATAAAAAAGACCAGGTCGTCTCAATAAAAATCTAATTTGATTTAATCGCCCAGGAATAGCGTCTACTTTCACCCCTAAAGATGGAACTGTTCAGGAATGAATAACATCTGCAGCTCTGACTAAAACACGAATTTGCGTATTTATAGGTAGCACAGTTCGATTATCTACGTCCAGGAGTCGAAACGTATTTTTTTCTATTTCCTCGCATGGGATTATATAAGAATCGAATTCCACTTGAAAGAAATCAGAATACTCATAGCTTCAATATCACTGGTGGCCAACGGCTTTCAAAGTTACTCTTGGGCTATTAACTTCATCTAATAAATACAATAAACGTAAAGATGGTAAAGCGATAAAAATTAAAATAACAGCCGGTAAAATAGTCCAAACAATTTCAATTGTTTGGTTTTCCAGAAGAAACCGATTAATGAAACTATTAAAAAATAAAGTTCTTATCATAAATCCTACTACTGTAACAATTAAAATAAGAATGACCATCGCATGATCGTGAAAAAAAATCAGTTGCTCTATAAGAGGAGAGGCTGCATCTTGTAAACCTAAATAACCTCATGTTGCCATTGTCACTAAAAGAAGAAATATTCTTCCTAATAAGATCCTAAATCTTACACATCTCTCTGTCATTTTAGTCACTAAAAGAAGAAATATTCTTCCTAATAAGAGCTTAAATCTTACACATCTCTCTGTCATTTTAGTCACTAATTTAAAACAACAGGAATTTCTATATATCTATGGTCTGCGGGCGGGTAGGGATGCTGTCATTCAATAGAAGTAGATAAAAAGAGTACAAATATAATGTAACGTCTTGAAGCAAATGCCTCCCAAACAATTAAAATAAATCCAAGCACTGCAACCATAGAAATTAAAGATCCAATAGAGGAAATTACGTTTCATGCTCTAAAAGCATCTGGATAATCTGAATACCGTCGTGGCATACCGTTAAGACCTAAAAAATGCTGGGGGAAAAAAGTTACATTTACTCCCACAAATATAGTAAAAAAATGCGTTTTTAGCCACTTAGGATTCAATGTCACACCGGTGAAAAGAGAAAATCAATGAGCGATTCCCGCAAAAATTCCGAATACGGCCCCCATAGATAACACATAATGAAAATGTGCAACTACATAATAAGTATCATGAAGAATAATGTCAATAGAAGAATTAGCAAGCACTACTCCTGTTAAACCTCCCAAGGTAAACAAAAAAATAAACCCAAGAGCTCACAACAGAGAAGGCCTGTAATTAAGTTGAGTGCCATGAAGTCTGCCTAACCACCTAAAAACTTTAATCCCAGTTGGAACCGCAATAATTATAGTAGCTGAAGTGAAGTAAGCACGAGTATCAACATCCATTCCCACAGTAAATATATGGTGAGCCCAAACAACGAACCCTAAAATACCAATAGCTAACATAGCATAAATCATACCAAGCGTGCCAAAAGATTCCTTTTTGCCTGACTCTTGGCTCACAATATGTGAAATTATACCAAACGCTGGTAGAATTAAAATATAAACCTCCGGATGTCCAAAAAATCAAAATAAATGCTGATATAAAACAGGGTCTCCTCCACCTGCCGGATCAAAAAAAGATGTATTAAGATTTCGGTCAGTAAGCAATATAGTAATGGCACCAGCTAGCACTGGTAAAGACAACAAAAGCAATACAGCTGTAATAAAAACAGCTCACACGAACAGAGGTATACGATCCATAGTCATTCCCCTAGGCCGCATATTAATCACAGTAGTTATAAAATTTACTGCACCTAAAATAGAAGATACGCCTGCCAAATGTAAAGAAAAGATCCCCATATCAACTGAAGCTCCTGCGTGAGCAATAGCTCTCGCTAATGGGGGGTAAACAGTCCATCCCGTACCTACACCTCTCTCGACTATCCCACTTATTAATAAAAGCCTCAACGAAGGCGGAAGCAACCAAAATCTCATATTATTTATTCGGGGGAAAGCTATATCAGGGGCTCCTAATATTAAAGGGACAAGTCAATTACCAAATCCTCCAATTATGATAGGTATTACTATAAAAAAAATCATAACAAACGCATGAGCTGTAACAATAACATTGTAAATCTGATCGTCACCAATTAGTCTACCAGGTTGTCCTAACTCCGAACGAATAATTAAACTAAGTGAAGTCCCTACTATTCCTGCTCATGCTCCAAAAATAAAATATAATGTACCAATATCTTTATGATTGGTTGAAAAAAATCATCGCTGCAT